CGGGCTTATTAGCTAAATGACAATTGGCACATACAATACGGCCAGTTGCTTCGCGTGGATTTTCATAACCCTGCTGTGCAAAAACGGGATATGCGTTTGAAATGGATGCCCAAGTTATTATATATACCATGAGCGATACAGAAATGGAACGAGTAATCTCTTCCTTTATCCAAGAAAAGGTCTTTCTAGTTTGCATGGTCCAAATTGATCCTGAAAATTTCTACAATAAAATTGGGTAGGTCGCTAGTATAGTTCCCTATCCACGATACTGCTATTTACTGAAAAATGTTTACTAAAATAGAAATCGAAAATATAGAAAGAAAATCCCTTGGATGGGATGTATAGAAAATAGATTCTATTCTATATAGTAAGATTTTGAATGTGTTGCAAAATAACAAACATTCTAATTGAATTCATGGATCGTTTTTCAGTCATTCATTGAATGATAAATTACTACAAGTGACGGAGATACACGATTTAAATAACGGAAGATCAAATATTTAAAAATTGTATCGAGAATGACTGGAAAAGTGGAAACAAGGCCGGATATGATTTGATCATTATGAGCAAATCCAAAATCTTTGTAAACAGAGCCAATCATTAGTTCCCAACCATGGGGTGAGTGGAATCCTATACATAAATCGGTTAATAAAAGAATTGAAAAAGCTTTTATTGTATCGCTTAAGTTATATAGGAATTCTTGAACCCACGAATTAAGAATACTAAGTTCTTCATTACTTAGAATAGAATATCCACTTAGAATAACGAAACAGATTATATTTGTCGAGAAGTGTAAAATCGTATGGATACGATCCTCATTGTGCGTCTTGATCAATTGGATCGTTTCCTTGTGAATTCCGGTACGAAACTTTTGTAGGTGTATTTCCGGGTATTCCTTTATCATTTCGTCCAAGCGAACGAGTTCCTCTAATTCTATGAATTTTTCTAGAATACTTTTTTCTTGGATATCATTTAAAAAAGTTTCGTATTTGCTAGTATTACACCAATTAATAACCCAAGATTCAAAACTTTTATTAAATAAAAAAGAGATCCACCAGGGCAAAAAAACTATAGATGTAAGATATAGAAGGGGAATAATTGTTTTTTTTTTCATTTTTTCGTCTGTGAATTTTTAATGAATCCACTTCATTTAGCGATTCTATATGATCTAATATTTCTATCAAGCATAAGTTCTATTACTATTCCAAGGCTTCGAACTTATGAATCTATTCCCTTTTTTTTTGTCAGTCAGTGTGTAGCCCTTAAATTTTGAAAGAATACAAAAAAAATAGCCTAAAAAAAAATGAAGAGTACACGAATAAAGAAAAATTTATATATAGATTATTTCTATATATTTCAATTGCTCAAATTCGAAGCAATTCCCTCTTTTCTTTTCGACAAATGTACTAAAGAGCCACCTCAAATTCATATTTCAAGATGAAAGAATTCTGTTCGATCAACAAAACAAATATTTCGAAAAAAAAAAAAAAAATAGTCAACTTGCCTGTATTTTACAGGAATAATTGAGAAAGATTTCTGAAGAATATTGTGATGTGATAATAGTGGCAGAAGACAGAAAAGTTATCATTTTAAGCGGTCAGACCCGTCGTTCATCAAGGAGAACAAAAAAAAGAGAAAAAGAAACGTCGATTGACAAAAGAAAGGAGAGAAAATTTACAAGATATGATCTATCCAGTATCAATTTCAAATATTGAAAATAAAAAGATAATTTCTTTATTCTATATATATATTTTTTATTCCAAAATGCTTTGTTTTGTTCTATGAGATGGGTCTATTATTTAGATTTCTTTTTTGTTTTGTTACTGAATTTACGTACACATAAAAAAATTTTCAGATAAAAAAGTTTCGTTTTCTAATTGTTCCGTATATACGTCTTCTTTGGTTCATCAATATTAATATTGTGAAGAATTTTCAGTTCAGTTATGCTATAGAAAAAAAAGAAGACTCTTGTATTTCTTCACTCCTACTAATAAAATGTTCATTCTTCAGCTCATTTCAAAATGCTTCAATTGGTACACGCAAAAAATAGGCCAATTCGGCTACTTTTTGCTCAATTTCTCGCGGAGTCAAATTCTCATCAGTACGAGTTAAGGGAATGGCCCCCCGGCCTCGGATTTCCATATAAAGGGTACGCCGAGCATAAATACCTTCTTTAACTTCTAGTCTAATAGACTGAATATCTTTTATACGGAATCGGAGAAAGATGCGGCGATTTTTTCCAGGAAATCCCCAGCGAAAAATACACACTATTCCTTCTTTTCTATCAAATCGATCATAACCACTACCTACATTCCACAAAATTGTGCACCACAAATAAGAACTAATAAATAGACCGGCGATCCCATAGAAAGACATCACCATCCCTTGTGGAAAAAAAATTATTTGCTGAGACGGAAATAAAGATATCAAATTTTTGCCAAGATAACTGGAAATTCCAACCAATAAGAATCCTGATGAACCTAAAAAAAGGATAAGGGCCCAGCAGAAATTACTTGTTTTTCGAGACCCCGCTATAAGTTCTATCCATATACGTTCTGATCGCCAATTCATACTAGATCCAGTTGCTTTTTATTTGAAATGGGAAACTAGCCCAATTTGACTTTCTTTTTTTCTTTCCGAAGTAACTTTCATCAACTCGCACTATTCTGGTATGAATCTTTAGAAAGAATTCGATGAATTCCTTATATTTTAAAAATGCAAAAGGGAGCCCCCTCAACTCTATCTACACATATTCTAAATCGAAAACTAAAAACGTTGGCTTTGCATTTCTTTCAGGCCTCCGCCACAATCTCGATTTATTTTCAAATAGCTCATTTACTCATATAATATATAATATTTACGCCTGCGTAAGAACCCTTTCATTTTCATTTATGTTTGAAGGGGGATGCCCGCATGTTATATCATATTCTACTAGTATACTAAATAGATATCTGTATTATGATCCAAGTCTAAGTCTTGAAAAAAAAAGAAATGAAATTTCTCTTCATCGGATCTAATCAGATCTAAACAATCTTGTTTTTTTGAACATGAAAAGATAAAGAAGCCATTGCAATTGCCGGAAATACTAAGCCCACTAAAGGCACAAAAATGGAGGGTAAGTTGTTGAGAATTGTCATAGAGTGTGTACCTCAGGTTAATATTTGTACCTGTTATTTATTATATATGTTTATTATTATATATATAATTATTATATATATAATTTAGAATTATATTAATATATATATTAATATTTTTAGAATTTATATAATAATAATATTAATTAATAATAATATTAATTATTATAAAATTATTATCTAATTATTAATTATTATTAGAAAGATATCTTATAATTATTAGAATTAATATATAATTAATTATATCTAAGCGAATATATAGGATAAATAAAAATAAAGTGCAATAAGTGAATATATATATAGAATAAAGTGTAAAGAGTGTAACAATCTTTTCTTTTTGAACACGAAAAGATAAAGAAGCCATTGCAATTGCCTGAAGTACTAAGCTCACTAAAGGCACAAAAATGGAGGGTAAGCTGTTACGAATTGCCATAGTAAGAATTTTCATAGAATGTGTACCTCATTTTTAATTAATTTAAATGAATTAACTAATTAAATTAACTATTAATTTAATAATTTAAGGCTCTACTTTATTTATGATTCAAAAGTTTATTTATGATTCAAAAGAAAGAAATCGTGAAGCTGAAGTAACTCATTCAAAACACCTTTTAAAGGATTGCGTGGTACGATTGGATCGAATAAACCCTTATGGAATAAAAACTCAGCCGATTGTGAACCTTCAGGTACTGTCTTATTCAATGTTTGTTCAATTACTCTTTTACCTGCAAATGCAATATAGGCGTTAGGTTCAGCAATAATGATATCCCCCAACATACCAAAACTGGCTGTCACCCCACCAGTCGTAGGAGATGTAAGGATTGATACATAAAATAACTTTTTATTGAATTGATAATCATATAAAGCAGAAGATATTTTAGCCATTTGCATCAAGCTCAAACTTCCTTCTTGCATGCGTGCTCCTCCGGAAGCGCACACTAAAATAAGAGGTAAAAATTGATTGGTAGCATACTCGATCAAACGGGTGATTTTTTCCCCTACTACGGATCCCATACTACCCCCCATAAACTGAAAATCCATAACCCCAATTGCTACGGGAATGCCGTTTAGTTGACCTGTGCCTGTTTGAACAGCCTCGGTTAATCCTGTCTTTTTTTGATAAGAATCAATACGATCTTTATAAGGTTCTTCTTCTGAATGAAATTCAATGGGATCCAGAGATACCATGTCTTCATCCATAGGATCCCAAGTGCCTAGGTCAATCGAAAGTTCAATTCTATCTGAACTACTCATTTTCAAATGATATCCACATTGTTCACAAATATTCATTCTTGACTTCAAAAATTTTTTATAATTTAATCCATAACAATTTTCGCATTGAACCCACAAATGCTTGTATTTTTGCGTTCTATCGAGATCATTAGATCTTTCTTTTCTAGTTAAATCACTACCATTCGTGCTAGTTCTTAGATTGGAATTCCCACTTTCACTCCTATTTCCACTTTCACCACAAATGTAACTATAAATGTAACTCTCACTGTAATTGTTACTACTACCAAAAATATAACTATCAATACAGATTTGAGAGCGAAGATAACTGTCAATGCAACTATTGATATAATTATTCCAACTATATTTAGTATCAGAGATATAATGATCATAGCGGGAGTCACCACTGCTAGACCAATTATTCAGATAACTCGAATTCCAATAACTAGAAAAAGAACTTTCTAGTTCACTCAGAAAAGAATGATCAGTGTCAATCTCAAAAACTTGATTTTCAATATCAAAATATATGGAATAACTGTCCCTATTACTATCCATAACTAAAAAAGTTTCATCAACGCTGAAATTCCGAATGTTCCCGACGCCAACTAAATAATCAACATTACTGTAACTAGAGCTGTC